AGTAAGAATTGATTCAGAGGATCGAATCAAAATTTTAAAATTATTATTTGATGCAATTAGAACTGTTCCCAACGATAAAATGATTAAAAAAAAATCTATTGGAATAAAAGAAATTAATAAAAAAGTTCCTCGATGGTCATACAAATTAATCAACGATTTTGAACAACAGGAGGGGGAAACCGAAGAAACTGTGGTAGAGGATCATCAGATTCGTTCAAGAAAATCCAAACGTGTAGTGATTTTTACTGATAACCAACAAAATACTGATGCTTATACTAATACCAAAGAAACTAATAATACTGATCAAACAGGCGAAGTTGCTTTGATACGTTATTCCCAACAATCGGATTTTCGTCGAGACATAATCAAAGGCTCCATGCGCGCTCAAAGACGTAAAACAGTTACTTGGAAACTCTTTGAAGCAAATGCGCATTCCCCTCTTTTTTTGGACCGAATAGACAAATCTTTTTTTTTTTTTTTTGATATTTCTGAACGGATGAAAAAAATTTTTAGAAATTGGATGTGGAAAAACACAGAATTCACAATTTCGAATTATACAGAGAAAAAGACAAAAGAAAGCGCGAAAAAAAAAGAGGAGGACAAAAAAGAAGAAGACAAAAGAAAGGAGAAAGTGCGTATACAAATAGCGGAAGCCTGGGATAGTATTTTACTTGCTCAAGTAATGAGAGGTTTTTTATTAGTAACCCAATCAATTCTTAGAAAATATATTATATTACCTTCATTGATAATAGCTAAAAATATCGTCCGTATACTATTATTTCAATTTCCGGAATGGTATGAGGACTTAAAGGATTGGAATAGAGAAATGCATGTTAAATGTACCTATAACGGCGTTCAATTATCAGAAAAAGAATTTCCAAAAAACTGGTTAACAGACGGCATTCAGATCAAGATCCTATTTCCTTTTCGTCTTAAACCTTGGCACAGATCTAAGTTACGAGCCCCTTATAACGATCCAATGAAAAAGCAAGGTCAAAAAAATGATTTTTGTTTTTTAACAATTTTTGGAATGGAAGCTGAACTACCTTTTGGTTCTCCCAGAAAAAAACTTTCATTTTTTGAACCGATTTTAAAAGAACTCAAAAAAAAAATTAAAAAATTGCAAAAGAAATGTTTTATAATTCTAGGAATTTTAAAAGAACAAACAAAATTGTTTCTAAATGTCTCAAAAAAACCAAAAAAATGGATCATTAAAAACATTCTGTTTATAAAAGAAATAATAAAAGAACTCTCAAAAATAAACCCAATTATATTATTTGGATTGAGAGAAATAGAAGTATATGAATTGAGTGAAATTAAAAAAGATTCAATAATCAGTAATCGGATGATTCAGGAATCGTCCATTCAAATTAGATCTCAGGATTGGACAAATTATTCATTAACAGAAAAAAAAATGCAAGATCTGACTGATAGAATAAACACCATCATAAATCAAATAGAAAAAATTACAAAAGACAAGAAAAAGGGATTTATAACTTCAAATAGAAATTTGAGTTCTAACAAAATAAGTTATGATGATAAAAGATTGGAATCACAAAAAAATATTTGGCAGATATTAAAAAGAAGAACTGCTCGATTAATCCGTAAATCCCATTATTTTATAATATTTTTCATTGAAAAGATATACATAGATATCTTTCTATCTATGATTAATATTCCTAGTATCAATACACAACTTTTTCTTGAATCAACAAAAAAAATTATTAATAAAAACATTAACAGTAATGAAGCAAATCAAGAAAGAATTAATAAAACAAATCAAAGTTTAATTAAATTTATTTCGATTATAAAAGAGTCACTTTCTAATACTAATATTAGTCTTAATTCAAAGACTTTTTTTGACTTATCTTACTTTTCACAAGCATATGTATTTTACAAATTATCACAAACCAAACTTATTAAGTTAGAGAAATTGAAATCCGTATTTCAATATAATGGAACCCCCCTTTTTCTTAAGAATGAAATAAAGGATTTTTTTGTTGTAAGACAAGAACTATTTCATTCCGAATTAAGACCTAAGAATCTTCGCAATTCTGGAATGAATCAATGGACAAATTGGTTAAGGAGTCATTATCAATATCAATGTGATGTATCTCAAATTAAATGGTCTAGAGTAGTACCACAAAAATGGCGAAATATATTGAACTGTATAGCTCAAAATAAAGATTTATATAAAGATTTGTGTGATTTATATGAAAAAGATGAATTAATTCACTACGAAAAAAAAACAAAAATTGAAACGGATTTATTATTGAATCAAAAGGATAATTTTAAAAAACAATATAGATATGATCTTTTAGCATATAAATCTATAAATTCTGAAACTAAGAAGTACTCTTCAATTTATGGATCACCATTACAAGTAAAAACGAACCAAGATATTTTTTATAATTACAACACACATAAACAAAAATCATTTAATATGGTAGAAATGGTAGAAGATGATATTCGAGATATGGATAAAAATACGGATAGAAAATTTTTTGATTGGAGAATTCTCGATTTTTGTCTTAAAACGAAGGTCGATATTGAGGCCTGGATCAATATTGATACTGACACTAACAGTAATAAATATACTAAGACTAGGGTTAATAAGTATCAAATAATTGATAAAATCAATAATAAGAGTCTTTTTTATCTCACACTTCAGCAAGATCAAAAAATCAACCTATCCAATCAAAAACCCCTTTTGGATTGGATGGGAATGAATGAAGAAATACTAAGTCGTCCCATATCAAATCTGGAACTTTGGTTCTTGCCAGAATTTGTGAGACTTTATAATACGTATAAAATGAAACCGTGGGTTATACCAATTAAATTACTACTTTTTAATTCTAATATAAAAAAAAATGCTAGTGAAAACAAAAGCATCACTGGAAATAAAAAAAGAGATCCTTTTATATCAATATCGTCGAATGAAAAAAAATCTCTTGAATTAGAAAACCGAAATCAAGGAGAAAAAGAATCCACGGGCCAAGCAGATCTTAAATCATCTCTTTCAAACCAAGAAAAAGATGTTGAAGAAGATTATACGGGATCGGACATGAAAAAACATAGAAATAAAAAGCAATACAAGATCAATACAAAAGCGGAGTTTGATTTCTTCCTAAAAAGGTATTTGTATTTTCAATTGAGATGGGATGATTCTTTAAATAAAAAAATAATCAATAACATCAACGTATATTGTCTCCTGCTTAGACTGATAAATCCAAGAGAAATTACTATATCCTCTATTCAAAGGGGCGAAATGAGTCTGGATATTTTGACGATTCAGAAAGATGTAACTCTTACAGAATTTATTAAAAGGGGATTTTTGATTATTGAACCAATTCGTCTAGCTATAAAAAATGATGGAAAATTTATTATGTATCAAACCCTCGGTATTTCATTAGTTCATAAAAGTAAACATCAAATAAATCAAAGATACCGAGAAAAAAAACATGTTGATAAGAATTCTGATGAAGTCATTACAAAACATCAAAAGATGACGGGAAATAGATATAAAAAAAATTATGATTTGTTTGTTCCTGAAAATATTTTATCGCCTAGACGTCGTAGAGAATTGCGAATTCTAATTTGTTTAAATTCTAAGAATAGACATAGAAAGGCATCTTTTTGTAATGGGAATGAGGTAAACAGTCAAGTTGTGGATAAAAGCAAAAAATATAAAAAAAAACTTATAAAATTAAAGCTATTTCTTTGGCCCAATTATCGATTAGAAGATTTAGCTTGTATGAATCGTTATTGGTTTAATACGAATAATGGCAGTTGTTTCAGTATGGTAAGGATACATATGTATCCGCGATTGAAAATTCATTAATAGTACATTTTTCCTATATTTCCCATACCATATCTGGTCTATGACGACAAAGAGATGCACGCATACATTGTCTTACATTCCATTCTGATACATGATACTAATTCAATGACATATCAATTAGATCTAGAATGAACAAAATTTTATTATTTTAGGTCTAAACTTTTATCTTTTGTGAGTGAAGAAACCAACCATACTTTTTTATCCCCTTTCAAATCCAATTTTAAAATGAAAATAGGATTGAGTAAGTTTTATTAAATTAAAAAAATTAGAAATTAATAACGAAATACAAATTTTTGTATATACCAAATAAAAATTAGGGGCATTATTATTACTGATCAATAAAGATATCTATCAATAAAAAATATCTTAAAATAAAAAGAGGGGGGGAGAGAAGATTTCAGTTTATGGTAAAAAATTCATTCATCTCAGTTATTTCACAAGAAGAAAAAGACGAAAACAGAGGATCTGTTGAATTTCAAATAGTTAGTTTCACCAATAGGATACGAAGACTTACTTCACATTTACAATTACACAAAAAAGACTATTTATCTCAGAGAGGTTTACGTAAAATTCTGGGAAAACGCCAACGATTACTGTCTTATTTGTCAAAGAAAAATAGAATATGTTATAAAGAATTAATTAATCGGTTGGATATTCGGGAGTCAAAAACTCGTTAATTTTATTTTTATAAAGGCATTTTGAATTATTTGATTTATTAGATCTTGAATTTTAATGAACTTTTTTTCGTTTTCAGCAATTCATGAAAGAATGAATCGAGGAAAAACCTATGAATATACCGGCTACAAGAAAAGACCTCATGATAGTCAATATGGGCCCCCACCACCCATCAATGCATGGTGTTCTTCGACTCATCATTACTCTAGATGGTGAAGATGTTATTGACTGTGAACCAATATTGGGTTATTTACACCGAGGAATGGAAAAAATTGCGGAAAATCGAACAATTATACAATATTTGCCTTATGTAACACGGTGGGATTATTTAGCTACTATGTTCACAGAAGCAATAACTGTAAACGGACCGGAACAGTTGGGAAATATTCAAGTACCTAAAAGAGCCAGCTATATCAGAATAATTATGTTGGAGTTGAGTCGTATAGCTTCTCATCTGTTATGGCTCGGTCCTTTTATGGCGGATATTGGTGCACAAACTCCCTTTTTCTATATTTTCAGAGAAAGAGAATTAGTATATGATCTATTCGAAGCTGCCACCGGTATGAGAATGATGCATAATTATTTTCGTATCGGAGGAGTAGCGGCCGATCTACCTCATGGCTGGATAGATAAATGTTTGGATTTCTGCGATTATTTTTTAACAAGAGTTGCTGAATATCAAAAACTTATTACACGAAATCCTATTTTTTTAGAACGAGTCGAGGGAGTAGGCATTATTGGTAGAGAGGAAGTAATAAATTGGGGTTTATCGGGACCAATGCTGCGAGCTTCCGGAATACAATGGGATCTTCGTAAAGTTGATCATTATGAATGTTACGACGAATTTGATTGGGAAGTACAGTGGCAAAAAGAAGGAGATTCATTGGCTCGTTATCTAGTCCGAATTGGTGAAATGATAGAATCCGTAAAAATTATTCAACAGGCCCTGGAAGGAATTCCAGGGGGACCCTATGAGAATTTAGAAATACGATACTTTGATAGAGAAAGGAATCCGGAATGGAATGATTTTGAATATCGATTTATTAGTAAAAAGCCGTCTCCTACATTTGAATTGCCGAAACAAGAACTTTATGTGAGAGTAGAAGCCCCAAAGGGAGAATTGGGAATTTTTCTCATAGGGGATCAGGGTGGTTTTCCTTGGAGATGGAAAATCCGCCCGCCGGGTTTTATCAATTTGCAAATTCTTCCGCGGTTAGTTAAAAGAATGAAATTGGCTGATATTATGACGATACTAGGTAGTATAGATATCATTATGGGAGAAGTTGATCGTTGAAATGATAATTGATACACCGGAAGTACAAGATATCGATTCTTTTTCTAGATTAGAATTTTTTAAAGAGGTTTATGGAATTCTATGGGTTCTTGTTCCTATTTTGACTCTTGTAGTGGGAATCACAATAGGCGTACTGGTAATTGTATGGTTAGAAAGAGAAATATCGGCAGGGATACAACAACGTATTGGACCTGAATACGCCGGCCCTTTGGGAGTTCTTCAAGCTCTAGCAGATGGGACAAAACTACTTTTCAAAGAAAATCTTTTTCCATCTAGGGGGGATACTCGTTTATTCAGTATCGGGCCATCCATAGCAGTCATATCAATTTTAGTAAGCTATTCAGTAGTTCCTTTTGGATATCACCTTGTTTTAGCGGATCTCAATATCGGTGTTTTTTTATGGATTGCCATTTCCAGTATTGCTCCAATTGGACTTCTTATGTCGGGATACGGGTCAAATAATAAATATTCCTTTTTAGGCGGTCTACGAGCTGCTGCTCAATCGATTAGTTATGAAATACCATTAACTTTATGTGTGTTATCAATATCTCTACGTGCGATTCGTTGATACATAGACATAAACTTTTCTCTATTCCTTCCTTTCAAGGAAAGGGTTGGAATGGATTGAGTAGATATCTTAATTTTTTTTTTATTCATTATTCGGGTTGATGAACTAAATCAAATAGTTATATGAGTGAAAGAAAACAGCTTATATATAAATTCGCAGTAAAAAGATTGATTCTCATTTTCTATGTATAAGAGTTAGAGAGTTAAGCGGAAATAAACAGAAGAGACCGTTTCCCCCAAGATTGGTTGATTAGTCATCCTGACTTGAAGCGGGTTCAAAAGATCAACCGTATTGAGTTTTCACTATCATTTTTATGTATTAGCATAACGGGGGATTGAGCAAAAACGAGTGGATGGTTAGAAACACGAACATATGTAAAGGATTAGTAATGGAGATTATGTAAATTCTCCAAAAGGACATTTTTACATAATATACAAACAAAGAATACTAATTGGGGCTTGAAGTTGGTAGAAATGATCAGGCAGTACTCCCCATGACACGATTCCAATCCAGAGTATACTCCTATCCACCGATTTAATAAATAACTATTCGAAACGAAATAATCCTTTACTTTATTTTGAAAGCCCTCTTTTTCTCAGAAATAGAAAGAAGAATAGGAACGAAAAAAAAAAAAAAGATATACTTTATTTATTCTTTGTTACTTTTATTCTTTCCCATATACATATTAATAGATATATAATTTGTGTCATAATTCATTAATTAATATAGAATTTTTTTTTCGTACGTGAAACCAACGGGTTATTAATATTTTTACAAGAAGTATTTTATTGAACAGTTAAGTTATTACTGAACAAAGAAGAATTGAAATTATTATTGAAATTATTAAATTAAAGAAAGGATGAGATCAATTCAGAAGTACTTTTTTTATTTAATTTTGAATTAAAATAATTATAACAGACAGAATTCAATTGGTCTAATTTGGGACCGGCCGATAGTTATCCATCCTACAAACATATCAAGATTCAAAAAAGAATACTGACGCGGTCCCTATATTTATTTCTGGCCTTCAAGGAGCCGTATGAGGTGAAAATCTCATGTACGGTTCTGTAATAGCGATGGTAACAGTGATGGTATCACCGACTATAATTATCTAACAGTTCAAGTACAATTGATATTGTTGAGGCGCAATCAAAATATGGTTTTTGGGGATGGAATTTGTGGCGTCAGCCTATAGGGTTTATCATTTTTATTATTTCTTCCCTAGCAGAATGTGAGAGATTACCTTTTGATTTACCAGAAGCAGAAGAAGAGTTAGTAGCAGGTTATCAAACCGAATACTCGGGTATAAAATTTGGGTTATTTTATGTTGCTTCCTATCTAAACCTATTGGTTTCTTCATTATTTGTAACAGTTCTTTACTTGGGAGGTTGGAATATATCTATTCCGGACATATATGTTTCTGAGCTTTTTGAAATAAATAAAACATGTGGAGTTTTTGGAGCGATAATTGGTATCTTTATTACATTAGCTAAAACTTATTTGTTCTTGTTCATTCCTATCACAACAAGATGGACTTTACCGAGGCTAAGAATGGACCAACTATTGAATCTTGGATGGAAATTTCTTTTACCTATTTCTCTCGGTAATCTATTATTAACAACTTCTTTCCAACTCTTTTCACTGTAAAGTAACATTCTATATTCACAACGTGTCTCAAACAAGAGAAATAAACAAACATAAAACTATTCATATATATATTAACGATATGTTCTCTATGGTAACTGGGTTCATGAATTATGGTCAACAAACAGTACGAGCTGCAAGGTACATTGGTCAAAGTTTCATGATTACTTTATCCCACGCAAATCGTTTACCCGTAACTATTCAATATCCTTATGAAAAATCAATCACCGCGGAGCGTTTCCGCGGTCGAATCCATTTTGAATTTGATAAATGTATTGCTTGTGAAGTATGCGTTCGTGTATGTCCTATAGATCTACCCGTTGTTGATTGGAAATTGGAAACCGATATTCGCAAGAAACGGCTGCTTAATTACAGTATTGATTTCGGAGTCTGTATATTTTGTGGTAATTGCGTTGAGTATTGTCCAACGAATTGTTTATCAATGACTGAAGAATATGAACTTTCTACTTATGATCGTCACGAATTGAATTATAATCAAATTGCTTTGGGTCGTTTACCAATGTCAGTAATTGACGATTATACAATTCGAACAATTTTGAATTCGCCTCAAATAAATAAGTAAATCTCTTATTAACGAATAATTTAGAATTACTTTACTAATAACTAATATAGAAGGAATTTAGGTTTCTTTCGTGTTGTTTGGTCAATAACTACAAATACCAACTATTGATTGGTTGGTAAGAAACGCGTCTTAATTTGGATTGAAAATCCATTAATTAATATATCCATAATTGTTTTAAAATATATCGTTTAGAATTAGAACGACTCTTTCAGATAAAGAATGAAATTAGTCCAATAATAGTACTCACATTTTTTCATATCCCTTAGTATTTATTTACTTAGGATTAAATTAGGAATTGCTCAAAAATCATAAAAAAAAAAATTTCTGGTCGGGTCTCAATAAGGTCATGAAAAACATTTCTATTTATTTATCTCTTATTTTACATATAATGGATTTGCCCGGACCAATACATGATTTTCTTTTAGTCTTTCTGGGATCGGTTCTTATACTAGGAGGTATGGGGGTGGTATTATTTACCAACCCCATTTATTCTGCCTTTTCGTTGGGACTGGTTCTTGTTTGTATATCCTTATTCTATATTCTATTAAACTCTTATTTTGTAGCTGCTGCACAACTCCTTATTTACGTGGGAGCTATAAATGTTTTAATCGTATTTGCTGTGATGTTCATGAATGGTTCAGAATATTACAAAGATTTGAATCTTTGGACCATTGGGGATGTGGTTACTTTGCCAGTTTGTACAAGTATTTTTGTTTTACTCATGATTATTATTACGGATACGTCATGGTACGGAATTATTTGGACTACAAGATCAAACCAGATTATAGAGCAAGATTTGATAAGTAATAGTCAACAAATTGGAATTCATTTATCAACAGATTTCTTTCTTCCATTTGAATTCGTTTCGATAATTCTTTTAGCCGCTTTGATAGGTGCAATTGCCGTGGCGCGACAGTAAAAAATTTATAGAATTAGCAATGCACATTAAACTCTGTTCGGTTTTATTACATTACATTTATTTCCCTTTAATTAAAGATTGTTTATGTCTAAAATAGAAATTATTCAATCTATTCTATTAACACTAGAAAATCTGCCTTTGTTCCGTACTTTTTTTTATTCTAGTCAATTGAATCTGTTGAATTGTTGTTCAGTTCATATTGAAATGAATCGAAATTGATAAGGAGTTGGTCAATGATGCTCGAACATGTACTTGTTTTGAGTGCCTACTTATTTTCTATCGGTATCTATGGATTGATCACGAGCCGGAATATGGTTAGAGCCCTTATGTGTCTTGAACTTATACTGAATGCGGTTAATATGAATTTCGTAACATTTTCTGATTTTTTTGATAGTCGCCAATTAAAAGGAAATATTTTCTCAATTTTTGTTATAGCTATTGCAGCCGCTGAAGCAGCTATTGGCCCGGCTATTGTTTCATCAATTTATCGTAACAGAAAATCAACTCGTATCAATCAATCGAATTTGTTGAATAAGTAGTATTAATCATATAAATTCTAATATTCATAAATTAGAATTACCATGACCATACATTACGTAATAATACATGTTTTCAAAAATGTAAGAAATTAAAGTATCTTGGCTCTATCGCATGAGTCAATCCAGAAGTAGATTGATTAGAAAAATTATGATAAATTATTGATTCATCTGGTGTCTAAATATATGATTCATTTACAAGTTTACTAGATCGAAACTTTCTGACATTCAAAAATTTATAGATCCAAATGTCACATTCAGTAAAGATTTATGATACGTGTATAGGGTGTACTCAATGCGTGCGCGCCTGCCCAACGGATGTATTAGAAATGATACCTTGGGACGGGTGTAAAGCTAAGCAAATTGCTTCTGCTCCAAGAACAGAGGACTGTGTCGGTTGTAAGAGATGTGAATCCGCCTGTCCGACAGATTTCTTGAGTGTTCGAGTTTATTTATGGCATGAAACAACTCGAAGTATGGGTCTGGCTTATTAATACGTTCCAGAAAACCCTACTTGAATACATTTGATTTTTTTACCTTTACCGACAAAAACCCGCGCTCAAAAACTATTTATTTTGAGCACGGGTTTTTCTGGTCCAAGTTTATCTTGTTTTTACCATGAATAATTTTCCTTGGTTAACGCTAGTTGTAGTTTTGCCAATATTCGCGGGTTCCTTAATTTTCTTTCTCCCTCATAGAGGAAATAAGATAATTCGTTGGTATACTATAGGTATATGCATAATAGAACTCCTTCTAACAACCTATGCATTCGGTTATCGTTTCCAATTGGATGATCCATTAATGCAACTGACAGAGGATTATAAATGGATCGATTTTTTTGATTTTTACTGGAGATTGGGAATAGATGGAATTTCTATAGGACCCATTTTACTGACAGGATTTATCACAACTTTAGCTACTTTAGCGGCTCGGCCGATTACTCGAGATTCCCGACTATTCCATTTTCTGATGTTAGCAATGTATAGCGGTCAAATAGGACCATTTTCTTCTCGAGACCTTTTACTTTTTTTCATCATGTGGGAGTTAGAATTAATTCCAGTTTATCTACTTCTATCCATGTGGGGGGGAAAGAAACGTTTGTATTCAGCTACAAAATTTATTTTGTACACTGCAGGAAGTTCCGTTTTTTTATTAATGGGAGTTTTGGGTATTGGTTTATATGGTTCCAATGAACCAACATTAAATTTTGAAACATCAGCTAATCAATCGTATCCTGTAGCACTGGAAATAATATTCTATATTGGATTTCTTATTGCTTTTGCTGTCAAATCACCGATCATACCCTTACATACATGGTTACCAGACACCCATGGAGAGGCACATTACAGTACTTGTATGCTTTTAGCCGGAATCTTATTAAAAATGGGAGCGTATGGATTGGTTCGGATCAATATGGAATTATTACCCCACGCCCATTCTATATTCTCTCCCTGGTTGATTATAGTAGGCACAATTCAAATAATCTATGCAGCTTCAACATCTCCCGGTCAGCGTAATTTAAAAAAAAGAATAGCCTACTCTTCTGTATCTCATATGGGTTTCATAATTATAGGAATTGGTTCTATAAGCGATACAGGACTCAACGGAGCCATTTTACAAATAATCTCTCACGGATTTATTGGCGCTGCGCTTTTTTTCTTGGCCGGAACGAGTTATGATAGAATACGTCTTGTTTATCTCGACGAAATGGGCGGAATGGCTATCGCAATTCCAAAAATATTCACGACTTTCAGTATCTTATCAATGGCTTCTCTTGCATTACCGGGCATGAGCGGTTTTGTTGCCGAATTGTTAGTTTTTTTTGGAATACTTACTAGTCAAAAATATCTTTTAATGACAAAAATATTAATTACTTTTGTAATGGCAATTGGAATGATATTAACTCCTATTTATTCATTATCTATGTTACGCCAGATGTTCTATGGATACAAGCTTTTTAATGCCCCAAACTCTTATTTTTTTGATTCTGGACCGCGAGAATTATTTGTTTCGATCTCTATCCTTTTACCTGTAATAGGTATTGGTGTTTATCCCGATTTCGTTTTATCATTATCAGTTGACAAGGTCGAAGCTATTATATCCAATTATTTTTTTCGATAGTTTTTGTGAGTAAACCAAAAAATGAAACTGAAATCCCATGATTTAAAAAATGGTTGATTGTACAATAAAAAAATGAGTCTTTTATATTCTTTTAAGTAAAATAAATAAATTGGAATTCTATTATAACTAGATATCTTTTGAATTTGTGAGAACCATTTGAATCAAGTAATGGAAATGATTCAAATGGTTCTTGATTGTTTACATGAAGTTTTCGTATATATACCTGTATGCCGTCCTATGTTTATATTCGTCAAGTCTTTTATTCAATTAGATGTTAATGTAAATGAACCATAACTATGCAACCCTATTCCTAATAGATTAACCCCAAAATAGCATATCCAAATTATAAGAAAGCCCATTGAGGCCACAATTGCAGAATTTACACTTTCAAAATTTTTATTTGTTCTAATATGTAAATAAATAGCGAATATGGTCCAAGTAATAAATGCCCAAGTCTCCTTTGGATCCCAATTCCAATATGATCCCCATGCTTCATTAGCCCATACTGCTCCCGAAAGAATACCTACGGTTAAAAGGATAAACCCTAGACTAATAATACGATAACTCCAACGATCCAATTGTTGAATCAATTGATACCTGTAATAATTTTGAGACGAAATAAAAGAAGTGTTTCGTAAGACATTGTTTCTTTCGTTCACATATTGAATCTCACTAAAGTAAACTGACTCATTTTCTAAATTATTGCTTTTCCTAAAAATCCTTATGAATTTTCGAAATGTAATGACTAGAAGAGCTAGTGATAATAATGATCCACACAAAAGAGCTGCATAGCTCAATACCATCATACTTACGTGCATCATTAACCAATGGGATTGGAGAGCGGGTACTAATATCGCGGATTGATGCATTTCAGTTAAAAGACCCGAAGTTGCAAAACCTTGAGTAAAAATAGCACTTGGCGCGGTTATTGCGCTAAAATGGTTTTTATGTTTTTTAAAATACGGAATAATATGAATAAAGGAAAAACTCCACGAAAGAAAAATTAATGATTCATATAAATCACTTAATGGTAAATGCCTCAAATACATCCAACGAGTAACTAATAATCCTGTTATGCAGAAAAAAGTAGCTATCATCCCCTTTTCTGACGAATCATCTAGTCCTACGATTTCATCGACTAATAAAATTATCAAATGAATTGTAATTACAATTGAAACGATCGAAAAGGATATATGAGTTAATATATGCTCTAAAGTTGAAAATATCATAAAAATTATTAAATTAATAAGGGCGTCCCTCAATTATAGGAATTGAAATCGGGAATTGAATTCATTATAGGACTTACTCTTTTAGAAGATGCCATGCCGCCACTCGGACTCGAACCGAGATGCTCTAGCACTGCTTCCTAAGAGCAGCGTGTCTACCGATTTCACCATAGCGGCTTATTCGAAATCATAATAACCTATTTTTATTCAATCGTCGAGCTTGAAGGAGTTAATTCAATCCAATATTTTTTTTTAGGAAACCATTCAAATTGATGAATAAAAACTTGTTTAAAAATTAGGGATTAAAACGTTTTCGTTAACGTTAATAATATTGATTTTTCTTATTATTATCTTTTTATTTAGTTATTTAGTATTTTAGGATGTCAATTTTATTTAACTGAACTAACAATGTATTTTTTCGTCGGCTATTACTTTATGCTCTCCTAAAACTAAAATGTAACAGTTGTAACTAGATAATTTTTACTTCAATCCCTGGATATAAGTAAAAAAAATGTTCTGCCTCGTTTGCATTTTTTAATGATTAATTTCTTTTATCATTTATTTTATTAATCTAAAATAAAAAATTAATTTTATCGATTAATAAAAAAATCGAATTTTTATATAACACAATTTCAGCGATACACTCAAAAGATTTATGTAAATATTTGCATAGTTAGGTTGCGTTAGGATTTTTTGTTGTGTAGAGAGTTTGCGTTAAGATTTAGCAAACCCATTAAGTTAGGTATTTGGGATGGTCGTATCAATCATATAAAAAAATTTCGTATAGAAATTGTACCGTACTTCAAAATATTTTCTAAATTTTTTAATAATTTTTTAATTAATATATATATATTATATCTTGATCGATCTTCCAATCGAAACATAGGATCTAAAATAGATCACTCAAAATTGGCGCATTCGTCATATAACTACCTAAAAATGTAAACTATAACTACCTAAAAATGTAAACGGGACTTTTATTAATTTAATTGGGTTTAAGGAATTTATATAGTGATAATAATTTCTAAAACCCCAAATAATGGTTTAAAAGATTATAAAAAACATTTTAAACTTAATCAATTAGTTTCAACGACCTCTTCTTTATAATATAAAATCAAAAATATAACTAAAAAAAAATTAATATAACTAAAAAAAAATTCTTTTTATTATTGAGTAAGGGCGATGGGGAAAGTGATAATCCCCATCCGGAAAATGATAAAACATACTAAAATGAAAGGCGAAACCTTGCGCTTGCGTTTACCCTTTTTTCAAACAAAAAAGTACCATTAGAATTCAGTAGACAACAGAATTCTTATCTATATCAGAAACGAAAGAAAAATTTGGCTTCAAATTAAAGTAAAACAAATTCAATTTTATATTCGTTTAAATTAAAACATTATGAGACTAATTCTTTTTTATTTATTTTATTTTTAATGTATATTGTTTATATTGTAATTTATCTTATATATTCATATTTATTCTTTTACTATACTATTATGATGTTAATATTAATTCTAATTGATAAATATTATTTATCATTTTTATAACTTATAAATCTTATAAATAAACTATAAACAAAATTATATCACTTTATTAGTTATTAGAACGATTCAGATTATTTATTTGTTACACAAAAAAAACTTTTAGAACTCCCGGTAGAAAGAGATTTCGCTAACGAAAAAGCTTTCAATGCTGCCCTATATCCCTTCCTTTTCCAAATATTTTTACGAATACGTTTTTTTGAAATAGAGGTGCGCTTTTTTGGAACTGCCATTAAAAAGTTATAATAGGTTTTTCGGTTGGATGTGAAAGACATCTATTGTTCAAAATCAATTGTTCTTTACTATTCTCTATCTATTTTTTCTCGAAATTAGACTCCAAAAAAAAAAGGGGGGTAAAACTCCCATAAAATATTAATAAGAACGATAAGGTACACTATGCCAAATAGATTGAAGTTGATAAAAAAAAAAAAAAAAGAAAGATTGTCCGTTTCGTTTTCTTTCTATTTTCGTCGTGTTACATTTATACATGTAATAAAAAAATCTAAAAGTTTAATAACCCAACCCTTCTCCCGCTTAATTAAAAAATAAAAAACTTTAATAATTTTTTCTATTATATTAATTAATTTAATATTAATTTAATTGTTCAAGCTCGAAGAAAGAGTCCACAAAATTTTAATTATCAAATGAGAATTTTAATTATCAAATGAGACTAGTAGTTAATCTGTTAAAGGATACAAAATACATAATTTAAAGGCATTTTATTTGCCACCTTTTTTTTCCGTAAAATTAAAGTGTTGGATATCATAGCATTTCCTACAAATAGCTTTTATTGTAATGGAAGACAAACAATTAGTTACAAAACAAATTGGTTAATGATTCTAAATAACCGAATTACAATAAATAGTTTTAGTTATGGGCTTTATGATTCATATCAAATCCTGTTTTTGGTATAATTATTTATCCTTGTTCTATAATTATTTATCCTTGTTCTATAGATATAAAAAAATTATTGTAATACGTAATAATTAAAATGAAAATTCTAATTTTCATTTTTTATCTTCATAAAATTTTATTTAAAAATTTGAATTTAATATTAACAATTCAGTATTAATAAAATTAGTATTTATTTTTCACTAGTGACTTATTTATATCATTTGAATTTATATCATTTGACCAATTATAACCTCTTGATTTTAAATATTTGAAGTAGTTTGGAAAGATTCAGAATAATTAAGGCTAGAAAATTCTATTTAAGTTTTATTTTATATATCTTAATTTTTTTTTATTAACCGACCACAAACGAAATAAGAACCGGTGACTCAGAAACAATTAATTAAGATAATTTTTTTTTTTTTTTTTTTTATGGAATATACATATCAATATTCATGGATTATACCTTTCATTCCACTTCCAGTTCCTATCTTAATTGGAACAGGACTTCTACTTTTTCCAACGGCAACAAAAAATCTTCGCCGTATGTGGGCTTTTCCTAGTGTTTTATTATTAAGTATAGTTATGGTTTTTTCAGCCCTTTTTTCTATTCAGCAAATAAATAATAATTCTGTCTATCAATATGTATGGTCTTGGACCATCAATAATGATTTTTCTTTAGAATTTGGCTGCTTGGTTGATCCACTTACTTCTATTATGTCGATATTAATCACTACTGTTGGAATTATGGTTCTTATTTATAGTGACAATTATATGTCTCATGATCAGGGATATTTGAGATTTTTTGCTTATATGAGTTTTTCCAATACTTCAATGTTGGGATTAGTTACTAGTTCTAATTTGATACAAATTTATATTTTTTGGGAATTAGTTGGAGTGTGTTCTTATCTATTAATAGGTTTTTGGTTCACACGACCCAGTGCCGCGAATGCTTGTCAAAAAGCGTTTGTAACTAATCGTGTCGGGGATTTTGGTTTATTATTAGGAATTTTGGGTTTTTATTGGATAACAGGTAGTTTCGAATTTCGGGATTTGTTTGAAATATTCAATAACTTGGTTTATAATAATGAAGTTAATTTTTTATTTGTTACTTTATGCGCCTCCCTATTATTTGCCGGCGCTGTTGCTAAATCCGCCCAATTTCCCCTTCATGTATGGTTACCTGATGCCATGGAAGGGCCTACCCCCATTTCGGCTCTTATACATGCCGCTACTATGGTAGCAGCAGGAATTTTTCTTGTAGCTCGGCTTCTTCCTCTTTTCATAGTTATACCTTACATTCTAAATCTAATAGCTTTGATAGGTATAATAACATTATTTTTAGGAGCCACTTTAGCTCTTGCTCAAAAAGATATTAAGAAAAGCTTAGCTTATTCTACAATGTCTCAATTGGGTTATATGATGTTAGCTCTAGGTATGGGGTCTTATCGAGCTGCTTTATTTCATTTGATTACTCATGCTTATTCGAAGGCATTGTTGTTCTTAGGATCTGGATCAATTATTCATGCGATGGAAGCTATTGTTGGATATTCTCCAGATAAAAGTCAGAATATGGTTCTTATGGGCGGTTTAAGAAAACATGTACCAATTACAAAAACTGCTTTTTTATTGGGTACACTTTCTCTTTCTGGTATTCCACC